GTAGTAGAGATGGCATTGCGAAACAACCATCAACTATAACCCCAAAAGAACCAGATTCCGTAAACAACATAGAGGAAGAATGAGGGGAATATCGTATCGAGGTAATTCTATTTGTTTCGGTCGATATGCTCTTCAGGCACTTGAACCCGCTTGGATCACATCTAGACAAATAGAAGCAGGGCGACGAGCAATGACACGAAATGCCCGCCGTGGTGGAAAAATATGGGTACGTATATTTCCAGACAAACCCGTTACAGTAAGACCTGCGGAAACACGTATGGGGTCGGGTAAAGGATCTCCCGAATATTGGGTAGCTGTTGTTAAACCAGGTAGAATACTTTATGAAATGGGTGGAGTAGCAGAAAATATAGCTCGAAAGGCTATTTCAATAGCGGCATCCAAAATGCCTATACGAACTCAATTCATTATTTCGTGATAGAAACGTATAACCAAAAGAAAGAGTTCTTGGAATAAAAAAGCAATTGCAGGTTTCTTTTTTTTTTTTGCCCCTTTTGTTTTGCATTGAAAGAACAGATAAAAAAAATGATATGATTCAACCCCAGACCTATTTGAATGTAGCAGATAACAGCGGGGCCCGAGAATTGATGTGTATTCGAATACTAGGAGCTAGTAATCGCCGATATGCTCATATTGGTGATGTTATTGTTGCTGTGATCAAAGAAGCAGTACCAAATATGCCCCTAAAAAGATCGGAAGTGATCAGAGCTGTAATTGTACGTACTTGTAAAGAACTCAAACGCGATAATGGTATGATAATACGATATGATGACAATGCTGCAGTTGTCATTGATGAAGAAGGAAATCCAAAAGGAACTCGAGTTTTTGGTGCGATCGCCCGAGAATTAAGAAAGTTAAATTTTACTAAAATAGTGTCATTAGCCCCTGAAGTATTATAAGATAAGAACATCATCATCATATAGAGTTATAAGGTATAGTAGAGTATTTTGAATGATTAATAGATTGTGTCTCACGTATATACCTTTAATAATGTTACTTCATAACAAAAAATATCATGTTTATTATATCAAAATTTTGAGGAACCACAAATTTTAGTTCATTATGGGTAGGGACACTATTGCTGACATAATAACCTCTATACGAAATGCTGACATGCATAGAAAAGTAACGGTTCGAATATCATCTACTAGCATCACTGAAAGCATTGTAAAAATACTTTTAAGAGAAGGTTTTATAGAAAACGTGAGAAAACATCGGGAAAACAACAAAGATTTTTTGGTTTTAACCCTACAACATAGAAGAAATAGGAAGGGGCCATCTCAAACTATTTTAAATTTAAAACGGATAAGTCGACCTGGTCTACGAATCTATTCTAACTATCAAAGAATTCCTAGAATTTTAGGTGGTATAGGGATTGTAATTATTTCTACTTCTCGAGGTATAATGACAGACCGAGAAGCTCGATTAGAAGGAATCGGGGGAGAAATCTTGTGTTATATATGGTAATCCTTCGACTATCAAAATTAGATATGAAATTGATTATTTGTGAAAAAAAAAAAGATAAAGAGTTATCTAATATCACTCCTCCTCCATTAGTTGATATTTCAAGGGGGTTGTACCTGGAATGAAGGAACAAAAATGGGTTCATGAAGGTTTAATTACTGAATCACTTCCCAACGGTATGTTCCGGGTTCGTTTAGATAATGAAGATCTGATTCTAGGTTATGTTTCAGGAAGGATCCGACGTAGTTTTATACGGATACTACCAGGAGATAGAGTCAAAATTGAGGTAAGTCGTTATGATTCAACTCGAGGGCGTATAATTTTTAGACTCCGCAACAAAGATTCGAACTCGAACGATTAGGTGATTTAAGATTACTTTTGGGGAGATACAAGTCGAGATTTTAAATGAAATTTCAAGAAACTTATTTTCTTCCACGAAGTAGATTAGGAATTCAGTTTAAGTTAAGGAATGCAAAATATGAAAATCAGGGCCTCTGTTCGTAAAATTTGTGAAAAATGTCGACTGATCCGTAGGCGGGGACGAATTATCGTAATCTGTTCCAACCCAAGACATAAACAAAGACAAGGATAATTTTTCTAAAAGGAACTCTCTAAAGGACCCCAAATGTACAAATAAAAATAAAAGATCTGTTTTAACATGAAATGGATATATCCATATATCTCTGACTCATATTTATGAGATGCTAAAATATGGCAAAACCTATACCAAGAATTGGTTCACGTAGGAATGGACGTATTGGTTCACGTAAAAGTACACGTAGACTACCAAAGGGAGTTATTCATGTTCAAGCAAGTTTCAACAATACCATTGTGACTGTTACAGATGTACGGGGTCGGGTTGTTTCTTGGTCCTCGGCCGGTACTTGTGGATTCAAGGGTACAAGAAGAGGGACACCATTTGCTGCTCAAACAGCAGCAGGAAACGCTATTCGTACAGTAGTGGATCAAGGTATGCAACGAGCAGAAGTAATGATAAAAGGTCCTGGTCTCGGAAGAG